CGGGATTTGTAGATGTCACAGACAATGAGTCGATTTCTTTTTCTACTCCTCTTCCTTTATCTTTCTTAGTTATATCTATAATGTAATGATGGAATGATTGAGGAATAAATGGGACTTATTCTTTCAATTGGTATTTGTTCTGATTTTTGCTCCTATCTTTCACAAAAAAATTTAAACTTAGGTAAGTGCTTTAAAAATATATGTATAAAAAAACATATTTGATTTAGCTCCTTCATGCCTACTCTAACTAGTTATTTTGGTTTTCTACTAGCAGCTTTAACTATAACCTCAGCTCTATTTATTGGTCTGAGCAAGATACGACTTATTTGAAATCAATTGAATCAACAATTCAGAATCATAAAAAGAAATCTTTCTGTAGGATTTCGTGTATTTGATTTTGGAAGTTCTTTTTTTTTTAGCTCTTTATCGCCACATTTTTCCGCTTTCATTGATATTCATGGACAATTAGGATTAATATTTAGGGATAGATATTACCTCCCCCCTTTCCTGTCAAACAAATTGAAATGATTGAAGTACTTCTATTTGGAATCGTCTTAGGTTTGATTCCTATTACTTTGGCTGGGTTATTTGTAACTGCATATTTACAATACAGACGTGGTGATCAGTTGGACCTTTGATTAGTTAACAACTCTTTTTTGATTGACCTCCTTTAAGGCACAGGAGGTCAATTTGCGATTTTTCTTCAAAAGGGTGAAGTTATTTCACTCTAATTAGAACTAACCAGAAGGAAATCACGCCCTGTAGGATTTGAACCTACGACATCGGGTTTTGGAGACCCGCGTTCTACCGAACTGAACTAAGAGCGCTTTCTTATCACAGATAGTAAAGAAAAAGGGGGATTACTTTTGTAATCTACTCCTTCATGCATCTCACAATAGATAAGATATCTATTAAGAGTCTAATATTATATAGAATTATAATAGAATTATATAGAATACAATTCTTAATACTATTCTAAAAATGACAGATTAGGTATGTCCAATTTGAATCGATTTCAGCGATATCAATCAATTCGTCGTTACTTCTCAGAGGAAAAGTAATAGGTAGGGATGACAGGATTTGAACCCGTGACATTTTGTACCCAAAACAAACGCGCTACCAAGCTGCGCTACATCCCTTTTAATAGGTTTACAGTGTTATTGTAAATAACACTTTTCTTTTTTTCCACATCATTCTTTTTCCTATTTAGCTACAAAACAGAATAGATCTTGCCGGGTTTTTTTCCTATTATATATGATATAATATAAAATTGTATATGATATAAAAGTCTTTGGATACATATACGCTGTAAAGTCAAAAAAGCTTTTAGGGAATGCTCAGTAGGAAAGATGCATCTTTTTTAACTGAAAATAAAGGTAGCAAATCTTCTCTACCGGATTGGTATACGTTGAAATTTGCCTTAGGAATTTCATGTACAAATACAAGTGGTTTTTTTGAAATACATATGCATCTGATCATCTATCATATATGTATATGTATTATTCTTATGTGTTACAATATAGAACTAAAAAAAAGAAGGAGGATTTTCAATGCGAGATCTAAAAACATATCTCTCCGTGGCACCGGTACTAAGTACTTTATGGTTCGGATCTTTAGCAGGTCTATTGATAGAAATCAATCGTTTTTTCCCGGATGCGTTAACATTCCCCTTTTTTTCATTCTAGTTATTGACATGGTAGGGGGGGGTAACAACGATTAGAGATAGCATCCACTACCTGTGACTAATCCCCCGCCCTTTCTCCCTTTGACCTTCTATTCTAAAAGGGAGAAAGAAAATTGGATTCAACCTCAGCAAAGCTTGTGCTCACGCTCGAATGGAAAATTCCAATTTTCTATTCAAAAATGAATAGAGGGAGAACGGAAATGAAAATATGGGTCTAGGGCAAAAGTCTCATACACGAGATTGAAATGAAATACTTTACTGTGATTAGAAATAGATTTTGAAATCCGCGTATTACGTCTATTATACTATAACAACTGAATTCTCTTTACTATTTATTTTTTGTGACTATTGCCTATTCCTCTATTTACTGCAACGAACTCTTTTAAATAAAGTGTATTTTGAGTTAGCAATTTCTATTTTTTTCTTTCTCTCCGCTTCAGGTCGAAAATAAAAGAGTTGCTTGAATAAAAAATGAACACAAAAGGGGGGTTCATGGCCAAGGGTAAAGATGTACGAGTAAGCGTTATTTTGGAATGTATTAGTTGTAAGAATGTTAATAAGGAATCAAGGGGTATTTCCCGGTATATTACTCAAAAGAATCGACACAACACACCTAGTCGGTTGGAATTGAGAAAATTCTGTCCCTATTGTTACAAGCATACAATTCATGGAGAGATAAAAAAATAGATCGAACCGAACGTCTGTTTATCGCCTTTTGAAGGTTGAAGGGAGAGTTCAAAATGTAATAAACAGACATATTATTCTATACAATAGTCCAATATATATCGAAGAATATTCTATTAGCAATTTTATTTAAATAAAAAAGTAAAAAAGAATATAAAAAAAGGATTCCGAACTAGAAGCTATATAGAATTTCTAATAATCTAAGCGATAAGCGTATATCATATAAATCAATCAATATATAAATAAAGAGAACATATACAAATTCAAATTAAAGAAAAGAAAAAAACCAAATCCTATTTCGGTCGGATCTAAAAAAATGAATTAGAAATAGGATTTTCGGCAGAATATTTTTTATATAATAAGGAATAAATAAACTAAACAAACCATGGATAAATCCAAGCGATCTTTCCTTAAATCTAAGCGGTCTTTTCGTAGGCGCTTGCCCCCGCTTCAATCGGGGGACCGAATTGATTATAGAAACATGAGTTTAATTAGTCGATTTATTAGTGAACAGGGAAAAATATTATCTAGGCGCGTAAATAGATTGACTCTGAAACAACAACGATTAATTACTATTGCTATAAAACAAGCTCGTATTCTATCTTTGTTACCCTTTCTGAATAATGAGAAACAATTTGAAAAAGCCAAGTCGGCCATTAGAACTACGGGTTTTCGAGCTTTTCGAACAAAAAAACAATAGGTTTACTCTTGATTTTTCTTTTTTCAATTGATTTTTTGCTCGAAAAATTCGAAAATACGGATTTTTTTGTTGTCTCGTAAGAAAAATCGAGGAAGAAGCAATCTTTTTTTTATTGAATGCCTTTGTTCATTTTGACTACTTTATTGTAATTGTATTTTACATTTTATTTTATCGGACTCATTTTGATTCTATCTTCCCTTCCCGGAGTTCCTTCTCCGGGGGACTTTGTTTAAATTATTTCGTTTGCTTTTTTCCAATCTTCGATCTCATTGGAAATACTATAAAGACAATTCTTATTTAATATAGCTATTTGTGCAAGTATTTTGCGATTAAGAATCAACTGTCTTTTGTACAGATCATTTATAAATTTACTATAACTATAGTATACGCCCCTTTCTGTTTCGCGAATTGCTGCGTTTATCCGCGTAATCCACAACCGACGAAAATCTCTCTTTTTCTTATCTCTATCTCGATGAGCCGAAAACAAAGCTCTTATTTTCTGTTGAGTAATAATGCGAATAGTTTTTGAATGCGCCCCTCGAAAGCTTGATACAAATAAACGCATTTTTTTTCTACGTCTCCGAGCTATATACCCTCGTCTAACTCTGGTCATTGAATAAATGAAACTTTGTTAAATAACTAATTGATTTTCTTTCTCTTTGAGTTATTTTTTCTGTCCTCGCTGTTAATAACAAAACGCATTTTTCCAATGTATAAAAAGAATTCCAATGGCTTTTGCTACTATAACCTTCCCGACCACGATTTTTTATTTTTTTGCGGCATTTCGCCCCAACCCCGAATGAAATAAGAAATTGGATTGATACTCGTTATCCCAAAGAAAAACGTAATCAATCTGGATAATCTAGATAAATAAAGAAATAGTGGATTCCTTCGTTTCTATGGTTACTTCTTAAACGGTGAGGTCCTCTCTATACACCGGAGCCCTTTACTTCGTTTAGTCAACGTTATTGGTAACTTGTACAATTAAAAATCTTCGGCTCTACCCATGAATTATCCAGTAATAGGTCTTTCACAACGAGATCCGCCTATACAGTAACGGTATTTCATTTGGAAGGTTTGCTGGATAGCTGACCCTGTTAGTCCGTTTTGCAAAAAAGGGAGCATAATCTTTTTTTTAAGAATACCTTCCCGCTTAATGTATAGCACTTGCTACCAATGGGAACTTGCTTCTCATCTTAAATTGAGCTGGTTGGGGTTACACCAAGAGAAACCATAAATTTAATACGCAATAGATGGATATGATAGATATTTTTTTCGATAGTGACCGTAGTTCTTCCATTTTATCCTATTCGCGGGTAATGATCATTGATACTGGAAAATGGATTTCTTTTGTTGGCCCAGCCCATAATCTGAACGAGTCGCACATACACCCTAGTACATGTTCCTCGGCGCTGAGGACATCCCCGAAGAGCGGGGGATTTTGTGACGTTTCTGATTGGCTGTCTTGTGTTTCTAATAAGCTGTTTAATAGTTGGCATGCTGAATCATTTACATAAGGGACTGGTTTAGATCAATCCTAACCTGATGATTATGAATTTTTTCTAGTTATAGAGAATATTCCCTAGTCAAGTAAAAAGATCAAATATAAATTTGTGAATTTGCCTACTTCTACTCTTTCCATTTGTCTTTCTTTACTATTTCTACTCCTTCATTCGCTACAAGATCAATAATTCCGTGAGCTTGGGCTTCTCTTGCTGACATAAAAACATCCCTTTCCAGGTCTTCGGTTAGAACCCAAAAAGGTTGGCCTGTTCGTTGTGCATACACCTTTGTGAGGGTTTCTCGCAGAGTCAATAGTTCTTCCGCTTCCATCATACACTCTCCCGTCGATCCCTCATGAAAAGCACTAGCAGGTTGATGGATCATTACCCTGATGATATAACAAAAAGGGTTTCTTCTATCTCGCCTTGATGCGTCGAAGACAAAAGATAGCGAATAACAATAAACTTGAACAACCGTACGTGCATCTTTTGCGCATTGCATACGGCTCGACAATGAAATTTACTTTTATCTTCCATCGAAGAAAAATAGAATCGATCAGATCCAGATCAGTAAATCGTTCAATTACCACCCTTCTTTTCGTGAGTTCAAAATACTACGATGGCTCCGTTGCTTTATAGATTCGTTTCGTTCATTTCGTCTGTAATTCAGCAATCCCAAAGTTTCTTTTTTATTTTAAATAAGGAAGTTTTTTTTTTCGTACTCTTTCAAACATAAATATTGTTAGGTTAGGATTAAGAGTCTTTTGGTATAAAAAAAGTTTGTGACGCTGAAATGGACTCCGGATAAATAAAAAATCGGGAATACCCTTTATCTCATACTCCTCTCTCGATACATAATCTAATGTTTTGAAAAAAAAAACGAACAAAATTTTGCATATCGAATTCAAAGTGCCATGCTATTTTTACTCATAACATAATATATATTGATATTTTTTATGGTGAAGGCATAATCTTTTTTTCTCAAATAAAAACTCATTGGCGCCAAAGCCAAGCGTGAGGGAATGCAAAACGTTTGGTAATTTCTCCTCCGACCAGGATAAAAGATCCCATTGAAGCGGCTATTCCCATGCATATTGTATATACATCTGGTAGCACAAGTTGCATAGCATCAAAAATAGCTATTCCGGGTAATACCCATCCGCCAGGACAATTTATAAACAAATACAAATCCTGGGTCTGATCCTCTATACTGAGATATACCATAAGACCAACAAGGTAATTCGAGATCTCGGTCGTAATCTCTTGGGTTAAAAAAAGTAATCTTGCTCGATAAAGTCGGTTGATTAGGGTAAAATTTTATCCCTTAGGAACCGTACATGCACCTTTTGATGCATACGGTTCAAAAAAATGTGAAAAAGAAAAAATCAATGTGTAGATTACTGTCCTCTTCTTTTTGGATAGCAGTTTATAATGAGGGGGTTTGTCTTCTATTTTTCAATAAATATGAGTTTTTCTTCCTCGTTTCCTTATGTCTACTATAGCTAACTAGAACCAACTATAAATGGATAACTATATAGAACAAAATGGAACAAAGGAATCAGAAACAGAAAAACAAAATGTAAAATTACATACATATAATAGAAAGTCAAATTTTTTATTGAATATGCAATAATATGCAAATCAAATACAATCATAAAAAAAAAGAGTTTAAAGAGATAGTATTTGTTATAGTAAGAGTAAACTTTTCTAACTAACTGCTCGTTGATTTATTGTTTCATCGAGATTAACTGCAAACCACGATGTTATTTGCTTGTTCTTGAAGGGGCCTCTTCTCTTTCATTCTTTTAGGTTTATGCTCTACTCCGGGTAAAAATCTGCTCGATTTTGATTTGCACATATAGGGCAAATGCTTCTAATACCGCTTCTTTTTGTTTTGCTAAGATTTCCTTTTTTCATTCGGCTCATGCCTTTGCCAAAGAAATAGGATATTCAACATATTGAATTCATCTATTCTATTCGAGTAATTACGGTTCAGATGCTTTATTCCTGTTATCATTTGAAAATAGGAATAAGTTTTCATACAATACAAGCATTAATTATCGATATATTATCAATTGGGATTTGTTTAAACGGAGCCTGGATACTTCATGTCATTTTATTGGTTTAACCAAGCCAACCCTAAATTATTCTAATTGATACTATTAGTCTAAATCCCCCTACAAATGGATCTAGTTGAACTTCACGCTCCGAATTTTAGACGAGTAACTCGATCTTTCTTGGGCGAAGGGGGGATATCTTGATCGGGGAAGAGAACGGGGAAAGCCCATATGACCCACTATATCTGACAAGTCGCACTATACGTCAACCCAAGTTGCATCTTCGTCTCCCGGGATTCGAAAGGGTACTTTTGGAACACCAATAGGCATTAACTGAAAGAAAAAAAATTAAGTACTATATTTCACTTTGATATGGAAACGTAATAATCGAGTTAGTCTCTTCAGAATATCAACATCAACATATACGATAAAGGTTGATATTCTTTATCATATATTCCGTCTAGAATACATTAGAACAGGTCAGAAAAGGCGATAGAATAACTAAAGTCTAATTCTGGAGACTAGAGCCTTCCAACGATGAACAAATATGGCGACATTTGATCATATAAAAAGGTATCAACCCCCATTGCGTATTGATACTTATCGGGTATAGAATAGATCTGCTTCTCTTTGTTCCTACAAGCATAATTGTTCTATTATTACCAATACCAATAGAATAGAACAAATATTAACCCTTGCTCCGAGATAATTCACTGAACAGAACAGGGGTCCGTTGATAGTCATAGTATTTTCCAATGCAATAAAGTTACATAGTATCTATTTTTATTTGATAAAGGGGTATTTCCATGGGTTTGCCTTGGTATCGTGTTCATACCGTTGTATTGAATGATCCTGGTCGGTTGATTTCTGTCCATATAATGCATACGGCTCTGGTTGCCGGTTGGGCTGGTTCGATGGCTCTATATGAATTAGCGGTTTTTGATCCCTCTGATCCCGTTCTTGATCCAATGTGGAGACAGGGTATGTTCGTTATACCCTTCATGACTCGTTTAGGAATAACAAATTCCTGGGGCGGTTGGAGTATTACAGGGGGGACAGTAACGGATCCCGGTATTTGGAGTTATGAGGGTGTGGCCGGGGCACATATTGTGTTTTCTGGCTTGTGCTTTTTGGCAGCTATTTGGCATTGGGTGTATTGGGATCTAGAAATTTTTTCTGATGAACGTACAGGAAAACCTTCATTAGATTTGCCTAAAATTTTTGGAATTCATTTATTTCTTTCCGGGGTGGCTTGTTTTGGTTTTGGCGCATTTCATGTAACCGGCTTGTATGGTCCTGGAATATGGGTGTCTGACCCTTATGGACTAACTGGAAAAGTCCAGCCAGTAAATCCCGCATGGGGCGTAGAAGGTTTTGATCCTTTTGTTCCAGGGGGAATAGCCTCTCATCATATTGCAGCAGGGACATTGGGCATATTGGCGGGTCTATTTCATCTTAGTGTCCGCCCGCCCCAACGTCTATACAAAGGATTACGTATGGGTAATATTGAAACCGTACTTTCCAGCAGTATCGCTGCTGTCTTTTTTGCAGCTTTTGTAGTCGCCGGAACTATGTGGTATGGTTCAGCAACTACTCCGATCGAATTATTTGGCCCCACTCGTTATCAATGGGATCAGGGATACTTTCAGCAAGAAATATATCGAAGAATTAGTGCCGGGCTGGCCGAAAATCAAAGTTTATCAGAAGCTTGGTCGAAAATTCCTGAGAAATTAGCCTTTTATGATTACATTGGCAATAATCCGGCAAAGGGGGGGTTATTCAGGGCAGGTTCCATGGACAATGGGGATGGAATAGCTGTTGGGTGGTTAGGACACCCAATATTTAGAGATAAAGAAGGGCGCGAGCTCTTTGTACGTCGTATGCCTACTTTTTTTGAAACATTTCCGGTCGTTTTGATAGACGGAGATGGAATTGTTCGAGCCGATGTTCCTTTTCGAAGAGCAGAATCGAAATATAGCGTAGAACAAGTAGGTGTAACTGTTGAGTTCTACGGCGGCGAACTCAATGGCGTCAGTTATAGCGATCCTGCTACTGTCAAAAAATATGCTAGACGTGCTCAATTGGGTGAAATTTTTGAATTAGATCGTGCTACTTTGAAATCAGATGGTGTTTTTCGTAGTAGTCCAAGGGGTTGGTTTACTTTTGGACATGCTTCTTTTGCGCTGCTCTTCTTCTTCGGACATATTTGGCATGGGGCTAGAACCTTGTTCAGAGATGTTTTTGCTGGTATTGATCCAGATTTAGATGCTCAAGTAGAATTTGGAACATTCCAAAAACTAGGAGATCCAACTACAAGAAGACAAGCAGTCTGATACAAAATTTCTTTCGTAGTTTGAGTCTCTCTTTTTGTAATTTGGTTTGACATTGGGGATCAGAGAAATCTTGATTGAATCATTACCCTTTCGTTGACTCTTTCTTTAGCAGGGAAATAATCCCCCATAAACAGGTATGGAAGTTATAATTGTAAACCACAATCGAATCTATGGAAGCATTGGTTTATACATTTCTATTAGTCTCGACGTTAGGGATCATTTTTTTCGCTATCTTTTTTCGAGAACCGCCTAAAATTCTAACGAAGAAATGATTTTTCATTATCTCCGTTGAAGTAATGAGCCTCCCAGCATTCAATATTGGGAGGCTCATTACTTCAACTAGTCTCCGTGTTCCTCGAACGGATCTCTTAGTTGTTGAGAGGGTTGCCCAAAAGCGGTATATAAGGCGTACCCGGTAAAACTTACAAGTAAACCAGATATAAAGATGGCGACTAGGGTTGCTGTTTCCATTCTTATATGAATTCAAGACCGCAATGGATCTCTGATAAGATCCTTTATTTACAGGGGAATGGTATACAAAGTCAACAGATCTCAATAAATACAATCGGATTTATGGCTACACAAACCGTTGAGAGTAGTTCTAGATCTCGTCCAAGACAAACTACGGTAGGGGCTTTATTGAAACCGTTGAATTCGGAATATGGTAAAGTAGCTCCTGGTTGGGGAACGACTCCTTTGATGGGTATCGCAATGGCTTTATTTGCAGTATTCCTATCTATTATTTTGGAGATTTACAATTCTTCCGTTTTACTGGATGGAATTTCAATGAATTAAATCTACAAGAACTACTAAGTTCGAGTTTTTCAATACTAAAGTGAAATCTCAGGTTTATTACTTATAACCCCGTTGGCAGTTCAATCGCGGAATTTCTTTCTTTCTGTATTTCCGGAATATGAGTGTGTGACTTGTTAGAATGGATCCTATTGATAATACAGAGAATGAGTCTGTCATCTTATCTTGCTAGAGACGGTTCTACCTCGTCGGATACTCATCTGAGTATTTGGAGCACGAAATATTAT